ATTTTTGAAAATGAAAAAAAAACCGATTTTTGTCATTTATAGAATACGCCATTCTATCTTAGAAAAAGAGATATGACTATAGTATGAATAAAACAAAAGAAAAGAAGGAGGGCTAATAACTAATAAAATAAGGAAAAGATTATACAAAGCTATATATATACGAGTTATCCACACCCTCCTTTTTTTTGTAGTGTATTTCATTAAGTAAGTTACGTTTGATTAAGGCGAAATTCCGTAAAAATCCCCGCCTTCTTTATAATATCATGAACGGTTCCTGTGGGTTGAGCACCCCTTTCAAGGAAATAGAGAATAGCAGGAATATTTAAATAGGTTTGATTTTTTATCGGGTCATAAAAACCCACTTTCCGAAGATCTCTTCCTTCTCTTCGGGATCGAACATCAATTGCAACGATTCGGTAAATGGCTCATTGGGATAGAAGTAGATAAAAAAGCCCCCCCCCCTAGAAACGTATAAGAAGTTTTCTCCTCGTACGGCTCGAGAAAAATGATTCAAAAATCTATCTATGTATAGAATTAGAATGTCAAAAAGATCCAAAATAAATCAATTAGGCCGGGATTAAAATCCCTTTTTCTTCTTCGTATTTTTTCTTTTTTGTTTTCAAACAAAAAAGAAAAAATACGAAGAAGAAAATGAAAATCATTCGTACTCCCCTAACTCAAGTTGTATAGCTTTGAAATAGCTCAAAGGAAACCAAACCCCTTAGCTTAGACATTTTATTTCTTGAGTGATCTCGAATCCCCTTTCCTTTTTGTTTGCTTTTTGTTTGTCTTTTGAGAATCTATTTTGATTCTTCATTTTATTTTGATCGAATTTTAATTATTGAGACAATCGAAAATGTTTTTTCCTTGTTCCAGGATCTTTTATCTTTGCCTTGAATCTTTGGGTTTAGACATTACTTCGGTGATCTTTACTCCTTTCAAAATGGCAGCAACATACCCCCTTTGTGATTTCTTTCTATCTAAAGAATCAATTATTAGTTTGATTCTTTCGCGATACACTTGATCAAAAGAATTTTGCCAATTCCAACAAGCTTTATTCTTGGATTTGAAACTTGCTCGAATGGGATCCTTTCCATTTTTAGATTGGAAATATACTTACGAAGTTGTTCCAACTTATTGATTAGTACTAACCTTAGATTCTTGTCCCCGAAAAAGAAATCACTACTTTCTACTCGAGCTCCATCATGTACTATTGACATTACAAACCAACAAAACAAAAAATGAAGGTTCTAGTGTAGAACAGAACAAATGATGTCGAGCCGGGAGCAACTTCATTCCTATATACTATAGGATAGAGTGGATGTAAGAATCCACAGCCGATCATGTCCTTCAAGTCGCACGTTGCTTTCTACCACATCGTTTCAAACGAAGTTTTACCATAACATTTCTTGAGTTTTGAATCGGTATGTAATTGATTCAATTCTATTATGGAATCATGAATAGTCATTGGTTCACGGGTATATATTGGCAGGTCTATATTAATTAATATAGTAATTATAGTAATATTACTATATTATAAATATAGATTTTTTAATTTTAACTTCTATTGGTTAATTTCTGAAAAAATATCAGAAAGAATTGAATTTAACCCATGTTATATGAATATTTTTTTGATTGACAATTTGAATATTAGCAATAAGGCGAAGAAATAAATTATTTTGAAATGTTCAAAATATTTGACTGGATATAATTATTTGAATAACGGTTTATGGTAACGTTTTTTTTTTTATCATTATAAGAGAGGTAAATCCACATATGAAGATTAAACCATGAACGATTTTAAACAAATAGATATGTTGAAAAAGAACCCGCCTTTTTTTTTTTCAGTGGAGTGGTGGATAAAAAGACTAGTAGAAGGGAAGATTTCAGTTGTTATTTTTTTCATACTCATTGATAAAATCAACAAAATCAAAATACTAGGAGGTACCCTTGTCTATCACCTATCAGATAGACTAAACAATTGTGACTAAAATGAATTATGATTATGAATATTCTATGGTAAATAATTACCAATATTTACCATTAAGTATAAGGGATAAGAATCTTTTTCTTCTTTTTTAGATTACAAAAACGGAAACAAGGATGTCAATGAAAGAGAATGATAAGAATATATATAAGCATTTTCTCATTTTATCAGTAGTTTTTTTGACTTGACTTGAGTATCTTTCTGAAATCTTTCTTTCCTTAAAGTAATTCCTTTCTTTCCTTAAAGTAATTCAAAGTAAAGCGAATAGGATGTATGAATCAACCCACATCTCAATTATTAAATTGATTTCGAATTCCATCTTTACTAAATAGATTGAATTACGTCTGCCTATATATTTAATTTAATAATGATAAAATCAGATATGATTCCCGGAAAAAGATATGATTCTGAGAAAAGTCATTAAAAATAACAAAGAATAATTTCCTTTATTATACTAGAAGGTTGTTCAAAAAGGAAGGTTGCTCAAAAAGGCAATCTTTATTTTGATATAGAATAGTAGAATATAGAATAGGTATACTCTGGGACGGAAGGATTCGAACCTCCGAATAGCGGGACCAAAACCCGTTGCCTTACCGCTTGGCCACGCCCCATTTCAATTTCTATTCAACATTATTAAAAACTAATATTGGTATTGGCCCTTCGTCAATTCCCCGATCACATATCTAGGTTAGGAAATGCATTATCTTGTTGTTTGGATTTTGATATGTGTAGATATAGAATTAAACTGAATTTATTGATCATAATATATAATTCAATTAACATATTGTATGAAAATATGATTTCTTCTATTCTTTTTTGGTTCGAGAATGGGAGGATTTTTGATTGGGGGAGTTTCAAATAAGGTTTTTGGTCTACCTTATTTTTTATCAATTGTTATAGCAATAACATATAATAACTCAGTCAGAATACAATTATCTTCAAGAACAAAATGTTTGTTATGCTTAATATTTTTAGTTTGATTTGTATCTGTCTTAATTCTGCCTTTTATTCAAGCAGTTTTTTCTTCACAAAATTGCCCGAAGCATATGCTTTTTTGAATCCAATCGTAGATGTTATGCCAGTAATCCCTGTGCTTTTTTTTCTATTAGCCTTTGTTTGGCAAGCTGCTGTAAGTTTTCGATGAGATTTTAAATACTGTAGCTAGGGTAATTCATGATTTATTCGATCAAAAAAAAATTCTAGCAATTGCTAAGATCAAATAAGTGTTATAGCATAAACCTTCAATTCAAATACTGAAGTTATTGTATATACGCAAAAATCTGGATCAAGCAGTTTCTTCACTTAAAATCTTTTTCCTTTCCATTAAATTTAAAGGGACCCTATTACTATTATTAATAGTAGAGTTAGAGTCCCCTGTTCTTTCTAATTCTAAGTATGAATTCTAGGTATGAAAGAAGATTTTTGGCAATGAAAGCCTTGACTCTTATTCAAAATTCATTTTAAAAAAATTCTTTTCTATTTTTAGAAACCACCTTCTTTCTTGGTGTCAAAATAGAATATATGGTATAAAAATAGAGAATATATTTTCTTTTTTTTTCCAAACCAAAAAAGATCTTGGAGATTGTATAATGCTTACTCTCAAACTCTTTGTTTACACAGTAGTGATATTCTTTGTTTCTCTCTTCATATTCGGGTTTTTATCTAATGATCCGGGGCGTAATCCTGGACGTGAAGAATAAGAATAAAAAATAAGGAATTTTCCTTATTCTACATTTTTAACTTTACTTTTTTTTTTTTAACTTTCACTTTTTTTAACTTTTAACCATTAAATAAATCATAAATTAAAAGGTTCGATAAAATTGAAAGAAAAAAATACCGAGTGATCAACGGAACCGGAAAGAGAGGGATTCGAACCCTCGGTACGAATAACTCGTACAACGGATTAGCAATCCGACGCTTTAGTCCACTCAGCCATCTCTCCCACATCTCTCCCAATTGAAAAAAGAATAAGATAATTAGTATGTTCCATTTTTGATTTTCCTCGTTTTTTTATATCTCTTTTTATATCTCTTTATTCCATTCATTATTTTTGATTTTTAAGTTCTATTATTTTACTAGTATTATTTTAATATTCTCTATTTTTAATTTTTAAATAGAGATTAAATAGAGAATATACTTTAATATAATATATATATATTCTTTTTTTTCTATTAGAAATGAAAAAAAAGAGCTTTAGTAAAAAAAAGTGTTAGTTTAGTATTTAGTATATAGTAATTAATATATACTAAATTCTAATATAGAATTTCTCTATTCTAGTTACTATAATTCTAATAATCAAATAATAAAAATCTAATAATCAAATAATAAAAATCTAATAATCAAATAATAAAAAACGAGAAATAAGAAATATATGAAATTTTCATTATAAGTTCTTCCCATTTTATTTTTATTTATTTATTTATTATTTAGTAGATATTTAAATGTAAATATTTAGATTAAAGTAAAGTACGGACTCTAAAAAGATATCTTCAAATCAATATTACAATCAACTAATCAATATATCAATCAATATGTTAATCAATATGTTATCTATTGATTGATATATAAAATACAAAATAAATAAGACTTCTTTGATTTATAAAAGATTTAAATTCTAAATTTAGAAATTATTTTATTGAAACAACAATAATTAGAAGCAGGTTCATTTTCATTCCTATGATATAGGCCAAAATGATATAGAATCCATCAGTCCTCTCTTCCTAATCCTATTAGAATTCTTGAAGAAATACAATAGATCGATACGTCAATGCTCGAATTTTCCTGATTCTTTTATGATTCTATCATATCTTGATTATATATCCTATTTTCTTACTCGACAAAAGGAATATTTATATACAATAATCGTATCATAGCGGGTATAGTTTAGTGGTAAAAGTGTGATTCGTTCGATTAATCCCAAATAGTTAAGGGATCCCTCGGCTCATATTCCGACCAAAAACTTTATTTCTTAAAAGGATTTAATCCCTTACCCCTCAATGATAAATTCGAGGAA